ACTCTATATAATTCTATAGACTATAAGACTATATAATGAATATATAATAATGAATATATAGAATTATATAGAGAATAATTATATAGAGAATATAGAATAGAAAAAAAAGAAAGATATAAAGATATATATATATAAAATAATATATAATATAATTTATAATATAATTATAATATATAATATAATTAATATAATAAAAAATAAAATAAGAAAATCGAATTCAAAAAAAAAGATAAATAAATAGAGTGTTCTTATTCAAAACGCCCTGTGATCTTCAACCAATTCTGTGCTTCAATATAATTACCGGGGGTAAGGGCTATAGCTTGTTTCCAATATTCAGCGGCTTGATCAAACCAAGACTCCGCAATTTCAGAATCTCCCTGTCGAATGGCCTGTTCTCCGCGGTCGGAATAGGTGAGTAAATTCCTTCCCTTAGAACCGTACTTGAGAGTTTCCTGACTCATACGGCTCAGCAGTCAATTCTTTTAGTGTTCCATTTTTTATGGAGTTAACCAAAAGAAAAAGAGGTTAATTACATGAGTTTCAAACTTGAATTTGGATTAATTTAATAAGGAATTTCATCCCTTTTTTTTTTAGTTTTATCTTTTCTCCTACCTTCAGAAGAATAGAGCATCGACATTAACACTCTCATTATAATTTTCTGAAAGGTAACTATCTCGATTTCATATATCATATACTTTCATATATGATATATCAATTTCTATAGAATCTTTGAGAAAGACTTTTCTTCATAAGAAAGAAAAGACTTACTATCTTTGGGATCTGATACTACACCGCTGCTCAAAACCTTAGGGGATCTACTTTATTACATAAGTGGATTCCTAACTTTTCTATCATGATATAAGTAAGCAGTTCTTATTGTATTGGCCCAAAACCTCGTTAATTGATCCTTACGGTGCTTCTACTTCCTCTATCAATTAGATCTTTTATCCATAGAAAAAAAGTATCTAGGCATATCTATTTCTTCATATTTCGACTTCTATGAAGTTTCTTTCTTTGCTACAGCTGATAAAAATCGTTGTTTTGGACGATATATATGTAGAAAGCCTATTTTTTTCTAGTATTTATTATTTATTATATTATTAGTATTAGCGTATCGTTCTTTTCTTTTTTCTTTCTATAGTGGAGATAGTCGCACGTAATGACAGATCACGGCCATATTATTAAAAGCTTGGGGTAAGAACGGATTTCGTTCGAGTGCCCTAAAATAATATTCCAAAGCTTTCGTATGTTCTCCGTTACTTGTGTGGATAAGGCCTATATTATAAAGTATATAACTTCGATCATAGGGATCGATTTCCAGTCGCATAGCCTCATAATAATTCTGTAAAGCTTCCGCATAATTTCCTTCAGATTGAGCCGACATCCGTTACGGTCGTCATTCGGTTCAAAGAATCTCCGTTCCAGAACCGTACGTGAGATTTTCATCTCATACGGCTCCTCCTTTATGTGTATAATGATAAAAATACATAGAATCAAAAAAGATTGCAGTATTCTCATTATCAACTGAGCAGGGCTAGTGTTTTTACAAGAAATCTCTAGCCAACCTTCCTGTAAAAGATCTTTTCTTAACATCAAGTATCTTGGTACTGGATAAAAAAAACAGTAACTCAAACAATTTCTTTGTCCTCAACGCCGCTTAATTTCCCGGAATTAGTCACTTCAACAGTCTTCGATGGTTATACAGGTATCCAAAATACGAACGAGATGGATGTTTGTTGTCCCAACCATTCTTGTTAGTCCCGATCCCGATAAGAAAGGAAGGTTTTTTTTTTTATTTTATTTTTTACAAAGTTTTCGTGTTGTTGATTCCTAAGCGTAGTGCTTCTTCCTCCATGCCGCCTATTGGTACTAGTGGAGTAGGGTTGACCTAACCCCATAGGTATAGGTATAACCTTTCGCTTAATACTATAAACCAAAAATGGAAGCATACGAGGCTGCATTAATCGGGGATACACGACAGAAGGAATTAATCGTTTTATTTACCTAACTTCACCTTCAGCAAGCGTAGGTTTTTTTTTTCAATTTTTTTTCTTTCTCTCCGAAGAATGTGTCTTTCTGCTAAGACCGAGATCGGTAAAAAAAAAAAAAAATCAAATCGCACCATCTCTGTAATAAGTGAATGCCTCTTTTTCTCCTGAAGTTGTCGGAATTATTCGTAATAAGATATTGGCTACAATTGAAAAGGTCTTATCAATAAAATTTTCATTTATCCGAGATCTAGGCATAGGTAGAAATCCATTCTAAAATTTCATATTATTTATCGCGTGAGAAAATAATCCCACAAACAAAGGAATTGTACAATACAGTACGAAATAACGTAAAAACGGACTCATTAATCAAATTTGGTTTATACTATGGCCTCCAAGGAGGTTTTTTTGAGAAAATTTCTTTCTATTTTTATAGTTCGAATTTATTGTATGCACCTACCCAAATGGAATATGAATGACTCACTATTGGTTTCTGGGCATCATTATGTAGG